ATAGGTGAAGAAAAGAGCGAAAGTTGCGCTCCTTCGATCTATCCTCGGCTACGGATCGCTTTCCATTAGCGATTCAGGGTGTAATGATTGAAAGCTGCTTATTTAACAAACTAACTTCGTTTGCGTGGGTGGCGTGTGGGCTGGGGACAAACTGCTTTAGTTGCCCTGGTTCTGCTCGTTCATCCCCTTCGTTTTCTCGGCTTGTACGTTTTGCAACTGGACAATCCTTGGGTTTTCTGTCTTCTTGGCCTCTCTTCGCACTATGCCATCATTTTGTTGTATGGTATTGTGTGGATAAAGTATACCCTTATAGGGTATTCCGTAAGTATGCTCTCCTCGGTGACGATATCGTCATTGCGGATCCACGTGTGGCTGATGTCTATCAAAGTGTGATTAACGCACTTGGTGTCAAGATTTCTTTACCGAAGTCTTTGATATCGGACATTGGTGGCTGCGAATTCGCTAAGCGAATTCGTATATGCGACCGTGATTTGATTTGTCGCCCGTTAGTGTGAAAATGCTTCGTGCGGCACGTCATGCTGTTGCATGGATGTCAGTGTGTAAGTCAGTAGGAGTCAGCTCTCTGTAAGTCTCTCTTAGACTTCGGGGGGCGGGCTATAGAAGGTATTCTTCTTGCCCGGAGAACTTTTCTCCTTACTACTCAAGACATTGGTTTCGCCATGTCCTGGTAGCCTTCTCTCCTAGTGGTATAAGACCCATACTGTTTGAATTTTAGCTAGGATATCCGTAAGGTTTCTTAGCCTCCCCTTATCAAATGGGTATGATTCGCGGTATGTTATTGGAATCGTGTCATCCGATTGGGATTTTGCTACCCGTCTGTGTAGCGATCTTCAGTCTAAGTTAGATGAAGACACGCTTCTCTTACTTGAGCAGTCTATGGTTCGCCATTGGCTTGAAGCCATGCTTGAGTATGAAATGTGGTTCGTAAGAGCTTGTACGGATTACTCGATTACTGCGTCTGACTTGCTAGACCCTCCGTCCTGATCGGAAAGACCCACTGCATAAGTTCTTCAAGTACGGTTGGATGTTTAGGTCTTATGACCTTATAAGACAACGTGAGGCTCCACTACCCCTTCTGGAGTTTGTAGTACGTTCTAGTGTAGACGTGGTTCAGTGTACTCTTGGATGAGACCGTGTGAGTGGTTTCATACGGTAAGTTCAAAGGTGGCCACAAGTGAGAGATCACTTGGGTCAGTCATATAAGACTCTTTGTTCAGCACGTGGTGAAATATTGGGGGATTCCAGAAACTATCGTGAGCGATAGGGATCCTCGCTTCATGGGGCGGTTTTGGACGGAAGTCTTCAAGCTCTTGGGGTCAGAGTTGCACTTCTCTACGAGCTTCCATCCACAGACAGACGGCCAGACCGAGCGCGTCAATGCCTTGCTGGAGGAGTACTTGAGGCACTTCGTCAGTGCCAACCAGAAGGATTGGGTCCGACTTCTGGATGTGGCACAGTTTTGCTATAACTTGCAAAGAAGTGAGGCGTCGGGGCATAGTCCGTTCGAGCTAGCAACGGGGCAACACCCTTTGTCACCTCACACCATAGCAAGGGGCTACACGGGGAGCAGTCCGACGGCGTATCGGTTTGCTAGAGATTGGCAGGAGCGAACCGACATCGCAGGGGCATTCTTGGTCCCTAGCCCACCCACCGCCAAAAGAATGAAGAAATGGGCCGATGAGAAGAGGCGACCTTTGAAGTTCAAGGAAGGGGACAAAGTCATGGTGAAGGTACTACCCCATCAGTTCCAAGTGTTTCGCAAAGTGCACAAGGGGCTAGTACGACGATATGAGAGTCCTTTTCCGGTAGTAAAGAAGGAAAGCTACACTGGGATTTGATTAAATGTCGAGGAATGTAGTTGCTCGAGTTTTCGAACTCCTAAAAAGGTATTTGGATCTGGAAAGGTATGAAGCAGCCTCTGAAAGCGAATCAGTACCCGCTGTCTTAGCAACCCCAACAAGGAACTCAGTAGGAAACTCCTTAGTTACCCCTGGTAGAGGAATAAAGGTCTTTCCGTGATAAAAGGACACGGGAATTAAGTAGCTTGAGTTTGGGAAAGGAACGAAGAAGTAGCTCTTAGCTGTCCCCAGACGTAAAACTCTTTTCCAACCCTTTCTCTTGCCAAAACATCCCTTATCTTTTCGGCTAGAGCACCTGATCGCAAATCACTAGCCGGGGAACTAAGTAGCTCTACAATCTGTCAAGTCAAGGAAGGTAGTAGATCACAAGTTTGGAGCTGAAATTCGATGTCTTGAACTGCTTTTGGATCTGAGAAAGGAGCGAAGTAGTTCGACCAAACTAAAAGGAAAAGAACGATGTTGCTCGGGTGAGGAAGTCTATGGTCTCGGTTGCTGCTTTTCCCATAGAGTACAAAACTTATCTTCAAGCTTTACCTTATTCTGATCATCGTTCAGAGGGTCCTAAAAGACTAGATCACTAAGGGAATAGGCTTCGCTCCTCTCACTATACTCAGCTCGTAAAACTCGCTCCTTTCCTTTTTCAGTCCCGTAAGGATATCTTTTTATTCTATTTTGCGGAAACGACAGAAAGTCTCTGTTTATTTCGACAGCAGCTCCAAGGTCTCGCTAATTGCCGCGGGAAAGTCCTTAACTACACCCAGGCTCTCTTGGAACGAAGCAGCGAGTAACTCTTCTCCTAGATTAGATACCCCTTGATCTCTAAGAACTCGTCAAGTCCGAGAAGATCTATTATTAGTAGGTTCGCAGCAGCAACCCAGGTTTGCGAATCAGTAGCAGGCCGGTTGATCGGCATCTCTTTGTTGCAGGTATTTCTCGGCGAAGCGCTCCAATATTCGCAATTAGCGAAGGAAGCAATTGATCTTTTCACTTGTGATAGAAATATCGTATCTAAAGATGTTCCCGGTCCCGAATCAATAGCAGTAGGAAAGTCTTAGCTACGGGTTCGTAGTTGGCCGGTTGATCTCTTTGCAGCTGGAACGAAGCAGGACTAGAAAAAGTGTCATTGTTGTGGTAGCGGAATGCGATGCGTCAAGTCAAGGTAAAGTCCGAGGCTTCGCCGATTGAGAAGGACGTTCATTCACGAAGACACTTTTTTCTGCGGATAGCTCCATTTCTGCTTTCAAACAGCTTTTTCTTCTTTTAGCTTGAGAATCCGTAACTATGCCCCCCATCTCTTGCAAGAGGAGACTTTCCCTACCCACGAGACTACCTACCCGATAGATACCTCCTATCTACGCTCCACAAAAAGTATGAAACGGAAGCGACGTCTTGAGCTGAAACGATAGGGGTAGGAAGCCCGGAAAGGGCGGTAGTCATTACAAGCAGCTACGCGAGTACGGCCGCTGACCGAGGATGATCCGGTTTCCTTCAGTTCTCGTCGTTCTTCCTCAATCGCGTGCTTAGGTAGATTTTTTCTGTCTGCTTGCAAGGCTTTGCCCAATCTCTTAAGAAGAAAGCAGGAGAACCGCCGAGAGAACTTTACCAATTCAATTCATTACTCCTACTACTAATATAGAAGAAGATCTATTAACGCGCATGGCTACCTATATAACAGGGGGCCTCTGACCTCTGTCTCACAACCGAAAATAGAACCTGTAGCTTCATGCCCAGACCTGAACTGAACTACTACTGGCTTAGCTGCCTAGCTACTAATAACTTGGAACCCGACAAGAACTGATTGGACCACTGGCCAGACAGAACGAGGAGATAAGGAATACAATACATCAAGACCGAAAACAAGATTACCGGGATAGGGTGATAGATATAAGGTAACAGCCTACTTTCTTGGAATGCTTGCTGCTATGTGGCTTTAGGCAAGCCCATCAAAAGAAGCCTGTTTAAAGTAAAGTCCTTAGATACGTAATGGGGTGTCATAATAAGGAGGAACTAGGTATGGGGTCTACTAGTCATAGGTTGATATGCTGTTAGTATGGAAGCCACTATGAGTATATATCCAGGTATGCTTCTAGATAAGGAACTGAACCTCACGCCATAAACGGAATCCCTATCAGGCATAATCTACTGGGTCGGAAAGCCATCACTTGTCTCTGAAGGTATGCTACTACCACTTCTACCGCTTCTGGATCAACAACTGACTCAACCGTATCTACGTACCAGTCCTTTCTTTATTTAAAAAAGGTTATGCCGGTACTGATGCTACCACTGGTGCTTTGCCTCCCCTACTGAAGCCACTACTCGTGCGAGTTAATCCATAATGAAAGCACGAGTGCTAAAGAATTTGCCGCTAGCTCTATAAATGATGCTATAGGTTACAGATCTAGTACGATATGCCGCTACCCCTATAACGTAAGGGCTTTGAAGCCCCTTTTCTCCTGTCTAAGCTCAGGTGCACTTAAAGGACTGTTGCTTCCTCTTATGCTTCCGCTGACGACGGCGGATCTTGACTCAACTACACGGGGGCCTTGGCTTTCTCTTTCACAGGTCCGGTCAAGGAACCTCCTTCCGTTAGTTAAGGAGTGCTCCTTTATTCGTTATCTTTGATTTCGAGTGTGTAAGAAGCTCTTTCCTAGGACATCGCTGCAATCATTTCATAGATGTATCTATTTCTTTGAGTGTAGTATGTCTGGCAGGAGCCCTGAATGTCTCTCTTGTAGCTGGTGTATTCCGTTGTACTGGTAGTCTTTCTTTCTGCTTTATGACCTATTAGGAGGATGCTTTAAGCAATCTCTTCTCAAAGGGATTAGGTAAAATAGGCGGAGACATTCGGTCAGTACTTAGCTCTTTCATCTTTCCTTTTATAGTCGAGCTTCGAAAGCTGTCATGTAAGAAACCAAAGAGGATTGCTAGCTAGAAAGCTCCTAGCTAGAGAGCTCCTAGCGGTCAGAATTCAATCTTTGGAAAGTCGTTGCCTCTTAGTAGCTAAGGTGAAGCCTGGGACTTTGAAAGCACTTTCTTCATCTGCTCCATCTATTTACTTAGCTGACAATCGTATAGTATAGAGTGTGATACCGGAAGCAGACTCCCATCTATAGTAAAAGAGAAGAAAGTCAGGCGGACACTGGCAGCTGCAAGTCAGTCGGTTGGCTTCCGGTACTAGAGCAGTCGCTCTTTCTTTCGCCAGCGAGCGGAGAAGACCATAGGCCATAAACGAACTGGAGAGGCTGAAAGATGGCGGGGGGATTGGTGGTTGGTCGAGGCGCCTGGGTAAGCGACACAATCTTACCTAGTGAAGGGGAAGTACGGAGGGACAGGGGCTATGAAAGCATTCTTGGGGAACTAAGTGACTCTTTGCCCTATGGTAGTAGGTACTCTTCACGGGGTGTAGTCTGCGGGCGTAAGCGGTAACTAGACCTCACAGGAACGAGTGGAATACTTGGTTAGAGAGGTTGAGCGGAGCTGAAGACGCTAACAGGGCATAAGACTTTCTGCAATAGGCTTAGAGGGTGGACGGAGTGAGGGCAAGGTAGGACTGCCCTTTTTCGGTGGGAAAAAAGATAAGATAGGATCTTGAAATTTAAATTAAACTCTTTTCCTTATATAAGTCAATGCTAAATCTATCTTACCTATGCTACGTCAGAAAGAGACCTTTGGAACTACGCTCAATCACTCAGTCGAAGCAGTAGCTAGTAGGGAGGGTGCCTTTGGAACGTAGCAGAGAAAGGGCTTGGATAACTCTTTAGATAGTCCGAGAGGCGGGGTTGGAGATAGGGTTTCTCACTTTGATTACTTACTGGGCAAACTGACTTCTGGGGCTAGGCAGAGATAGGATCGATCAGTACACTAAGAGCTCGTGTCGAAATCGTCCGAGGATGGACGTAGTTAGTGAGGGCTTGGAACTAGCTCCATTTGACAGCAGGAGAGATGCCACAAGACAAGCTTCTGTACCAATGGTCTTCTCTGCTCTCCGAGGCATTTCCTTAGTGCTTCAGTTGGTCTTTCTGTCTTTTTGCTCTTCGTATGGTGTGTGATCCAAAAGTTCCCGAGTAAGTTTTTCTCTGTCTCCTTCGTACCGTCCCTTTTACTTTTCAGTTGAAAATCCTTCGGACCCATCTCCTTATTAGTTCTTTTTCGAGCTTCTTAGTTCCGCTCGTTCCTGTTCTGTTAAGGAAAGCATCGCGTAGTCCCAAAACTCTTCGAGTAAGCAAAGCTCCTCTTTAGTTGGTCGAGTCGAGTGGCTTAAGGTCTCTGAACTCCGTCCACCCTCTACCTTATTTTCTGTCGGAAATCCTTTCTAATAAGAGAGGGAACGGGGGCGCCTAGTTTTGAATGCTACTGGGGCTGGGGATGTAGGACCCCAATTGGAGAGGAAAGTAAGGATGCGAACAAAGACAAATTCTTTTCTTCACTTTTTGTCGTGACCAAAGCATTTCGTTTTCTCTGCGAAGAATAGAAAAGCCTAATCAAGGTGTCAAGTAGCCAAGCAGGGGATGAGTGCCGGTTAACTGATTTAGGAGCCAAAGTCAGCAGCCTGTTCTTCTTCTCCTCGTTTTCATTGGGTCACAAAGGTAAGCCATAAAAAAAGGGGCTAAGCGGGTATTCACTCCTCCCTTGCCGCTACTACCAGCTCGAGGCCTATTGTCCACGAAGGCTGATCTCTTAATTGGCTTTGGAAAGGCATACAAAGACGTGAAAGACAAAAGCGATAGAAATTGCATAGGAGATGAAAAGCTAAAAACTCCACTAAAGACTATCTTGGTCCCTTTCGTCCAGCGGTAAGGACACCGGCTTTTCATGTCGAAGACACGGGTTCGATTCCCGTAAGGGATAGGTCACTATGGACGAGTTCGGATTTGCTAAGAGAATCCCCTGTACTAGTCCCCCAATATTCATATTGCTGCTTTTTACGTTTACAAAGACGAGGCAAGAGATGAGAGGATGAAGATAGCTGCTTTCATAGACGCAGGGGAAAAGGTGCTTCCTCCATATAGGACCGGGAATTCCGAAACGAAAGAGAAAGTGGCACATCTATCTTAGCCAACCAAGGAAGACATCTCGCATATCGCACATGAAAGGGAAGCGCATCTCGTCGGCAACTCTCAAAGGTAACTCTGGCTCTAGAAGCCAACCCATTTGAATGCTTTACTTTGACTCTGTTACTCTTTGATTTGGGGCAACCACTGTTTAGCTTAGTTTGCTTTGATCCTCTACCTACTCTAACAGGGCATTTCGTTAGGTTGGTATGTTATTTAAGTAAGAACTGGGTATTTCGGTTATTTCTTTATAGAGAAAGGACAAAGACCGTTGATCTCATTAAACTTTCCCTTCTGTCTGTGGTGAGGGTGACCTTGTTCCAAAATGGTTTGGTGTGCCCTTTCCTATGGTGTCTCTTCTGTGCTAGCTAGTATAAGTCTTGGTGCTTTTGTTTTAGTAAGGCCAGTAGGAGAGAATTCAATGGATTTAGGAGTTTACCCCCGAAACTAGCTGCCAGAAAAGTGAAGCTGGGAACAAGAATTCCTCAAGTTGAATGTGAATAGGAATCGTCTCGAAAAAGAGTAAGCTGTGACGGGGGAATCCCATGTTGAGGAATAAGATAAGATAATAGGGTATAGGTCAATGGAGAGGAATAAGCGATGCTAGTCTTGTCGGCCTATCCCCTGCTATAGAAGACGGTGGTATAGAAATCTCATAAGAAGGGATGGGCGGAATCGAAAACTTCCTACGGTAATAAAATAAAAGAGAGAGGCTTTCGAAGAGTAGCCTTTTTTTTTGCTTGACTTTGACTCTATCTCGCTATTCAATACAATAGGAAGGTGACAGTTCTAGATCCGCCTTTGTTGAAGAAGGGCGAAACAACAGAGTAGCGGTCGGTGTGAACTCGTCTCTCTGGGGGTTTCCCTTGGTTTCGGTGAAAGTTCAATACCATCTCCTCATGTTCACAAAGACAGTTGCAAGAATCGGAGGATGCGCAAGAATGAATATATGCGGCCAATCCCTTCTTACTGCTACTAGCACTAAGATAAGACGAATTCCGTCTAGTAAGCCTAGAGGTCTTACAGATGCTGTTGAGAATCGTCATTAGGAAAGAAAGGCTGCCCTTCGTGCTCCACAGTCGCGTCGCATATAACATAGGTGAATGGTATCTTTATTCTGCTTAATCAGTGCAATCCGGTTCAGTTCAGGAAAGCACTTTCTTTTCACGGAAGTCGTACAACCGAATCGGTGGTACGGAGTCGTACGTTTCGAATGATCTGTGAAAGTGAGTGGGCACATGAACGTCATTTAACGCTACAACCAAGAGAGTTTAATTCTTTCTATCATACTACTTACTACGTGCTTTGAATCATCTGAAAGAAAGTGAGTGGACCACTGGTGTGGGGCATGAACGGTATTTCAACAAAAAGACGGTACAACCAAGAGAGTGGAATGGGTCATAGTACTTGCCGAGCAGATGAAAAATCCTATCTATTGATTAAGGAAGGCAGGTTCACATCGCGCGCAGACGTGACTAAGCGGCAGCTGGTCTAGGTGTTCGAAGCATGATTCATCAACAGGTAAAGGGAGTAGTTCATCGGAAACCATTCCCCTCTAAAGTCAAGGAAAGCGAAGCCCAAGGCTTTTAGGCTGCTTTCGAAACATTCTTCATCGACAGGGAGCAAGCTCAGTCATTACAACTTGGGCAAAGCCGATTGCTTTCTTCCGAGAATCTATGGCAACGTGAGAAGCTAAGTTTCTAATTTGATCACAAAAAATAGGTAGCTCAAAGCGCCAACCCTTCCTCTTAGACACTACTACTGATCAGCATGACTTTCTTTCTTGAGTAAGGTAAGGGGTACGGAAACGTCCTCTTATCACAGCTTGAACGGGATTCATTTAAGGGAAGAAGACGAAGTCGATTCAATCCAACTCCAACCGACCGACTGGAGAGATATTTAGTCATGAAAGGCAGAAATAAGAAAGAGATTCTTCGAGCAGTGGGACTTCGTTAGCCCTGGTGGCCTTTTCGATAAATGAATGGTAGCTGTCTTCCCCGTTTAGCCGCAGAACTAGAAAGTAAGAACTGCCCTAGGCCTTCTCAGTCGGCGCTTCCTTATCATGAATAGGAAGAGGTTTGAAGAAAGCCAATGGGACACCTCAAGACTAGGACTTTCAAAAGGACTTCTCTTCGGTCAGGCGAGTAGAGGATACGCTTTGTCGCCTTCTGAGCTCTACGAAAGAACTCTCGCTTTCTAAACCCATAGGCCTAAGCCGAAAAGGTGGACGGGTAGAGGAGCGAAAGTAAGCCTACAACTAGGCAGCCGATTGCTAGGACCGACAGTAGCAGTAAGACTTCCAACCATTAGCAAGGCAAGTTAACTTGAAGCAAGAACTCTTAGGCAAGGAGGGGCGTAGCCTCTTTCGAGATTCGAAGAATGGCGTATAAAAAGAGTAGTCAGAGGCAATTCGCTAATATGGAGCTGTTTATATCGGCTGAAGGAAGAGTCAATAGGTGCACCAATCAGCCATGGGATAGGACAACTCCGGATCTTCTGATCTTGTGGCAACCGGTCGATGGTCAACAAAGGATCCTGTCTCAAAGGACATTTTCGTGGACTGTATCGCCATCTTAGGACCCTTGAGGGAACCATTGCTGGGTCTGGAAACGTGCTAAATAACGCATTTTTTGAACCGGAAAGTCTGTATCGACTAAGAACCTAACCTACAAAGGGGTTGACCTCGGAACCCCAAAACCAGGGACTCATCTCGGATTCATCCAGTTTGGATAGTTAGAAGACTGGGCTGTAGAGGAAAAGAATCTCTATGACCTTCTGACTTTCTCGTGAACAGCCTTTAGTGGTTAGAGAAGGGGCAGCTTTGTAACCTGATCTTGGGATAATAGGTGCATGGGGAAGGTCACCTACAACTTTGAAATCGTAATGCAAGAAGGAAGTCTTTCTTTTTTGCCTTCTATCGCGGTGGGATATTTTGATCTTGAACTCAATCGTACTGTCTATGATGTCGTACTGTCGGAGTTCATTCGGAGATGTCTTTGCTTTCGTTTCTGAATTCGTAGATTGCCCTTCTTTCTTCTCTTCATTATTCCATTCCTTAGCTGCCGTTCATAAGAATGCTTTTTTCGTACAAAATTGATTCAACCCTCCTCAACGTGGTAAGAACGTTAAGCCGTCAATGCCAGCACAAAAGACAAATATTCCGAATATCGTCGGTGACGTTAGCAGCCATATCTTCAGATAAGAAATAGTCATTGCGTGAAGTCTATGCATTAAGAACGAAATACTTAGGTCTTAGGTGTGTTGTACCTGATCGATTAATCCAGCGAGATGTTCTATCCCAGGATACATTTCCAGACATTTCCTGAGGGCTTTTCTCGGATCAGTCTTGAATGCTTTCCTTTTCAACCGGAAAATAGCTGATCAATGAACATCGTCTTCGCCGGCACCTATCACGGTTTTAGAGTATGAAGGGCTTTATGCCGTGCCTTTCCTTTAACCGAAAAACCGGAAAAGAAAGAGGGTTCGCTCTTGGCCTATTAGTTGGCTTAGCCGATATGAGCTTATATAGTCTCGGTCCTATGAATCTGACCGTACTTCCCGAGCCCGAGGGTCGAGCTGCGTTAAGCTCTTCTTATCAGATTCTGTTAACGCCGTCAACGCGAACTGCTGATGCGGCTGCTGACGGTTCTCTCATTTTCCTTTCTTCTAGCGGGATGGCACTGTCTCGCGAAGCTGGAAATAGAGTGGCTAGGTCTTGTGTTCCCGGGCTAGGATTTCGATAACTATTCTGCACCTCCTCCCGTAAGTTCTACCTCCGGAAAGACTTAATCCATTCACTTTTGGCCTTAAGGGAATAGAGGAAATGAAATTACTAACGAGACCAAGTTTTTCGGGGAAGTGACTTTTCGCTTGGACCCGGCCTTTAAAGAATGTCGCCGGATTGGAATGAATTCCACTCTACGAAGCAAGTAAGTATGAAACTAATCTAATACATTCTCGGTTGGAACCAGTTGTTTTGGTTCTTGAATTGGTCTCATCGTTAGCAAGCGGGCACCTACGAAGCTGATAAGCCGTTGAAAGCTTTGGCCGACCCGAGGTCACGCATCTTTCTGCCGAAAACAATTCGTTTTAACTGGGCCAAGTTAACCAGCCCCAGAGCCTATCCATCCCCCTAGCATCAAAGGAGGACATCCTACCGGGCCCATCACCAAGGAAGCTGAAATCCAAGGCATTGGTTTGAGACTACCAATCTAGTGATCCTGATCTTGCTCTTTCTTTCCAGCTCTCAGTTTCTTTTCTTCTGCTTCCGCCTCTGGGCACCAAGCACGATCTATTTATTTATGCATTAGCTCTTTCGGAGCAAAGGAAGAATCCTATCTAACCTAAGATGGTGAGTTAGTCCACCTTCTCCTCACACCACGCTACTAGAGACTAGTCGAGGGGCATGATGAATATAGCTTCTATTACAACCTTTATTTCGCCGCTGGTCTCTTCCATATTCCGTAGTGGTAAAGAAGAGTTAAGGCCTTCCTTCCGTATTAGTGTGTTCCATTTCCAGCGGGCAGGAGAAAAAGCATCAAAGCTCGCTTCTTCAGCACAAAAGAACCCTTTTTATCACCGTATGTTATACCTACCGGGTAATACAGGATCTTATCTTCTTTGGTGCACGGCTCGTCTAGCCGGTCTATTCCAATAGCAGCTATTCAGCCCTCGTTTCATGATCTACCCGCTGTTACGGCCCTCTTTTCTCGCTGCTTCCAGAAGCTATTCTAGCCCCAAGAATTGGATTTCATTGAAGTTCTTTTAAGCACTCACTACTTCTTTCGCCATTAGGTATCGGAGAGGAAAAGGCTATTTTCCTAAACAACGACAGGCTACGGGCATTGATTCTTTCCTATTTTCTACGTTTCCCAAGTGGCACGCTGTTCATATGTTGCATATTTCTGTAGGTTTGCCCCTTTGCCTGCTTCCAAACCAAAGCGTTGGCATTCCAATTCAAGGCCTTTAGTTAGTCTGGTGAGGAGTTCCAGTCCGGATCTATTATATCTGAAGGTGACAGTTCTCGATCCGGGCGAAACGAAACAACAGAGTAGCGGTCGGCTCGTGGGCTTTCCCTTGGTTTCGGTGATAGTTCCATGTTAATCAATCAATAAAGCAGAGGAACTACACGAAGGAGGTGAGAAAGTCGTTTCTATCTCTCCGGCATCAAAGGCTATGAAGAAGGAACCGTTGTCAACTTATGGGGTCTCATAGCGCACAAGGCTTTTATGCGTCGGAATTGGGGGCGAAGAGAGGAATAATACCCAAGAAAGGCTGCCCTGTTAACGATGTAACCAAGTCTGAATGGTGAACAACGACAAGCTCGCCTTTGGCGCGGATAGGAGGACTCCTTCACTTCTTTCCAGTCTTTGAAAGAGATTAAGCGCAACGGGCGCATAGCCACAAGAATTGACGACTAAGAATACAGGAAGAGAGCTAACAACTTCGGAGCTAACTCCTTCGAATGTCAAACCAGCCTAATAGGGAAAGGTTTAGATTCCGTAAATGAATAAGATAGTTAACGACCTTTAGAATGAGGTTATACCAAGAGATGTCTTACGCGGGTGTCATTGTTAACTTCTGTTGTAAGACCAATGATGATGCATAAAACCATTGTAACAAGCCTTCGTGGATGAATATCAAGGTTATGTTTGGCGTATCGATCCGAAGGGTCAATACCCTAAAATCTCTGTGGGAACTGAACATAACAAAGCCGGTCACCTCCACGATCCATCATGAAGCACATACCCTCCCTCATTGCCTGAGAGTTGTAGATATAATGATCACAGTCAAGGTTGAGAATGAATGGTCCGTTGGACATTATAGCAGAGGCTCGAACAAGAGCATTCATGGCCCCTGCCTTCTTGTTGTGATCATAGCCTGGCCGAGACACATAAACGGAAGGCGGATATCAATATCAGTGAGGTCGATGAGTCTAGCTTCTACTATAGTTCCATCAACTCCATGCAATGGTTCGTCACTAGGGGGTTTTAACATCACCTAACAATGTTATGTAAACAAATAATCAGCCTCACCTCTTCCTGGTTTTTTCTTAATATATTAGTGAGATTGTTTCCGCCAATTGAAACAAATAATATAGTTTAATGGACTAGATGAGTACCTGTATAATACCGGCATGGTCACTCCTAGAATGCTCAGCGGAAGAGGTCAACCAAGTCCCTGGCCAGTGGCTTCCATCAGCCATCCAAGTTGCTTTAGGAATCTTCACACTCTCCACAGGTTCATCCTCTCTGTTCTGTCTCTGAAGCTTCATGGCCTTGATCTCCTCCCTGGCATGATAAGCATCTGATCGGCGACGACTCAGGCAGTCCATTAATCCGTACCTTAAACTCATCATATTCACCTTTCACCCTTCTACGATCTTTAACAAAGTCAGATTTCACTTTGTTCTTGTATGGATCCCTCTTCAAGCTGAAGTATGATTCAGGATTCCTGGGCTCAATAGCATGTTTACGGCAGAAGGGAAGCCATATATTAGCAAAACTCGCTGCTTCAGCCATGGCCTCAAAGGTAAATAGACTACTCCATCGTCAGAAACATAGCAAGCAAGCTTTTCAACAGGGTAATCAGTAGCTAGAATAGATAAGATAGTCTTGGCTGTGACAAGTGGTGGTTCTTTATCCGGATCTGCAGTGGACACAAAGATATCTATGCCTGGAAGATCCGATTTCCCAGTGGGGTTGGTAATAGTAGGTCTTTCTTCTTTCTCCTTCAAGACATTAAGATCAGTAGAACGATTGATTGGGCACAACTTGGGCAGTTGATCGAGCAGCCATGAAAAAGCTCAATTTGTAAGGTGTTTAATTGACAACTTCGAGGTCACGGGTTCAAACCTCACGACATATGTAGGGTGTGAGTTACAAACCAGATCTCACAAACAATTGACATTCCCCAAAGCCACATTGCATCAGTATTTGGGTGGCTGATCCTCCATGCGCCCAAGGACATACGGACAAATATGAGAAGCCTGTGAACGCAAACAGAGTGCAAAGTTTATTATGAGAATGAAAAAGAATAAAGTCAATCAATGCCACCAGGCAGATGAAGTAAAACAGAATGTGAAAGAATACATGAGGAAGTCTATGTAAACTTAGCAAAACTACCTGAAAGAGTTTGAAAGGTTTATTCAAAATGACACTATGGCTGGCAAATCGTTCAAGGGCACCCGATCAAATCTATCATCCAGCTCTGACATTCCCGATGCACTCGGCAAGCCTCCAATTCCCACAGTCACATTCGGCCGCCTCCTCCGGTCGCTACATCAGCTACTCCAGAGATGATCTCGATAGCGAAATTGGGAGTGGTGACTTTATGAACTACACGGCCTCCGACACCAGCCAATGGATCCATCCATTTCGCAGAAGGTTGAAGAGCAGTATGTGTCCAATTCGCTCTTCACTGGGGGATTCAACAGTCTTACCCGAGCTCATCTTATGGACAAGGTGATTGAATCCGAAGCCAACCATCCTCAGATGGCGTCAAAGGGTCATCATGTGCCATTCCTGGGTGTGATGCAAAGGTGATGAGCGATCAACGCGGGGAGGACATTCTACCTTGTGGGTGTGATAAGGAGTAGGTGAGGACTCACTGACCTGAGCGATTTCGATTCAATCTTTGTCGAGATTGTTATACTGATGCTGTCAAAACAGGGGGTGGTAGCATGTCCTTTAGCAACGCTAGCCACCTTCCTTATCCAACAAGCAGGAACCATACAAGTCCAACAAGCAGGAACCATACAAGAAGACTGATTTGGATGAAATGGCTATGGAGAGTGCATTGCCTCCGCTTCCCCTGCCTCTGCCTAATGGGATGTCTAAAATGGAGAGGAGGTTGTCACTCATGAAGTCAACAAAGTAGGTCCTGATGAGGAGTCAAACTGGCGATTTGGATCACGGCTCTTTGAAACCAAGGGAACTTATGGCTATGGGAATGCTATATGGTCCAAGGTTTCGGTTTAGGAAATGGAAAAGACTACGATGTCGTTGAACCAACTGAGCTGATGAACAAACCATGGAGGCCTCTCACCCGGAAACTAAAGATACCTGCAGCTATTCTGAGTACCTATAGGTACATCTCTTGCAGTATTTTGTCCCCGCACCTTAACATGGATTATGGAAATCTCATAACAAGTGAGTCTCCCTATAGCTAGGTATAGCGATATGCTAGTTTCCTATATACACTTACACTTAAAATGATTGAAAGACCACCATCCATTATGTTTTTGTCATTGAGATGCATCTCACAATTAGGGGTAAGAAGATCCATTGACGCATTTGAACAGTCACAGACCATTGGAATATGATGCTAACTGAACAATTATCACCTACGTGTCATCACACTACAATTTGACACAATATGGGACATCTTGATTGTTAACATGCTAATAGATGGCTAGTTATCTATTATGGACGTTGCATCAATCTTTGTGATGCCAATAGTAGTAATCGAAAGTTTATCGAGCCGCGGCGCTCTATTATCGATATCGTCACTCGTTAATGAATAATCGCAGTGACAATTCATTCAGATGCTTACAGATAGTGAATGGCTTCCGGGTCCAGGCATGAACGTAGTCTGAAAGGGGCTAACAATCGATAGGTATTGCGAGATCTTAATAATATGTTTTCCTGCTTCTAAAAGTCGGTCAGAGGGAAGCAAGAGTGCCCATATTCAAGGGGTAAATCGTTAGTTCCAAGCAGGGAATTGGCTGTTCCACACCGCATAGCTGTCAGCTAAAGTGGGAATCAAAAGTTGACTAGTTTAGGAGCCATATTCTCGAGACTTCCCTTCCCGCTTCGCTAAGGAAGCTTTTCCTTCTTCAAGTATTCCCCGAAAGCATGGTACGGATTGTTTGGTACTCTTTCCCCGATCGAACAAGCAAGGGGTGAGCAGCGACTAGCTATGGACTTTTCTCGCTTCCTGTCTCCCCGGTTGTCATGTCACATCGCCGATGACCTATAGCCTTTTCGCGCAGCCCTTTTCTTGCTTGGAAGCAACCTTTACCCCTATATTAGTAAAGCATCAATTAAAGGCTTTCTTGAACATCAAACTAAGAGAAAGAAAAGAAGCTCTTGTCTCCTGAACTCAATCCAGGGGAAGAAAGTGAATCCATACCCGTCTCTGTCTCTAGACTGAGGCTTGAGAGCTCCTTTCATCTGGACAGACATGTGCGAGTATAGGACTTCACTAGATCCAGGGAATTCACTACGCCCAACCTGATTCTATTATTCTTAGCCTTCTCCTAGACATGCCTAGACTCTTTTCAATCCTAGGCCACGCTTTCGCAACAGAAGAAGATCTCACTAACTCTCGACTGAGGTCGGTAACTAACATCAGGAAAGATACGTGCGAGGATTAGTTTTTGTGTGACAAAAGCTAAATAAACATAGCAGTCGTCATCCTGAAATCGACTCATGCTTACTGTGCCCACTACCTTTCCAATAACCCATACGCTTCGCTTTCTCCTGCACCCACGAGGGAGGGATGGATTGATTGATCATAAAACAGATTGGTGAGCTGCTGCTTGATGAACCGCTGCTGCCGCCCTTCAATCGCCGAGAGTTTCGCTAAGAACGTTCAAAACTCACTCTAAAGGGAAGAGTTAGCCGAACTTCCAGTAAGCCATGAAGAGAATTCCTCTTGTCTGTTTTAAGTCGAACCTTACAAAAAGAATATTTGACAGACATAAATGTCATCCAAAAATGCCGGGAAAGCTTGCGCAAAGCGGATTCCAACAACTCGCCTAAATTCTGCTTACCCAAAACCTATTCGAACAGGAGACTAGCCCGGCGCATGCCCACCAGGCTGGTTTTTAAGCTCAGTCGGGGACACCTAATGAAGGTAGCTACGGGCAATAACAATGCACCAACCTTACCATATGGTAAAATCAACCACTAGGAGAATCTAGAGCTAACTGGAGTTCTGTTCCATCCTTTGATAGAGTCACGCACCTATTTGAGTGAAATCGTTTGGGTGAAGCTTGTGAACTGAACACCTATTAAAATTCAGCTTGTCGAAACAGAGAATTGAATGAAGCTTGGAATGAATTAATTAATAAATGAAATTAAGACAATACGACAGAGCAAAATATAGCATTTAATCTTTCTTGCCAAGCGGCTTCATTCGGGTCCTCCAGTAAGGGGGGTAAAGTAGCGTCTACTAGCACAGGAAGTCGCATCCAACCGCAGGTTGCAGCGCACTTAGTCGTCCCGTAAGAAGCTGCTGCTTGGCTAACCCGCTCGCTGCTGCAGTGCTCAGTGTCGGTCATGTATCCTGCGTGGGCTCAGAGTTCCCCCTCCTTTTTTGGGGGAGGTGCCCTCTGATCCCGCTCGGGGTTTATTCCCTTCGCTCGTAGCCCACTTGAACAATCAGCAGGCAGATTTATCGTAGAATGAAGATCCAGCTTGACTCTAAGGACGAGGCAACTCAAAATGGGTGTTAGCGACTCCGATTTTGATGATCGTATACGATTGACCAGGCCTTCGCCGCAGGCGGGTGCAAACCGTCGGGTATCATGTACGGCTGCCCGCGAGAGCCTTGACAAAATCAAAGTATGTTTGATAAGGCGTTGGTTCGGTCGGTCGAGGTCGCTCTTCGCGAAAAAGAACGTACGGTACGGACATTTAGCGTAGATAAGGAGCGCGGCGATCGGCAGTGAGGTGAGGCGAACGACGAAGAGCTAGTGAGTGGGTAAGACAAGGTGTAGCGCAGTCTGGTCAGCGCATCTGTTTAGGTTCGAATCCTTTCACCTTGGTGTAGCGAATTAATTTTAGTATTTTGCAAAGTTCCCTATGAAAAAAAACCTTTTTCTATTTTTTTTTCGGTTTGATGAGTACATGCTTATCCATATTTCTACGTAGAAATTTAAAGAATATTGTTTTCACTACCTTTGATTGGGTGCTTCTTAGCATTTTGATGTTCTCTTTGATCTTTATCTATCGATGGCTTTCTTGGAGAAAGATAAAGATGCCTTTTCCACTCATGCTACTAAAAATTGATTTTTTTTCAATCTATCTGTAGTCAAGATCATATAATCAATACTTGGGCTGATATTATTATCCGCAATCTACCTTAATATTACCTTTCTATGAAAGCTCTTCCCGAAGAAAGAGCTGCGGGATCTCTTGCTGCAACTAATTCATCTAGGGGCTCTCTCAGCTAGTGTTATTATCCCTCGGCTTCTTACCCTTCTTTTTCTTAGCAATGAACCATAATCTTCACGAATATCACTACCCATTGTCATAATTGTCTTACCATATATCAAAGGTATAAAGAGTCGTTTTATGAGCTTTCTTGTTAACCGAGATTGTATGATACCATACTTATTAGTTTAGTAGAAAATTGTGAATACAAGAACTCTAGAAGTTCGTCTTTCAAACACATATACAAATCTTGGATTTTCATCCAAGTGCCAGCTTCTACCGGAGACGGAATAAGATTAGTTTGCATAGCCAGTTAAGTATTAAGCAAAAGAGAACTCATGATTTGATAAGCACTCGCGGATGCATCTAGAGTCACTGGAACTTTATTCAAACCACGAATTCTTTCTCTCTTAGTTACTCTATCATATAAGATATACTTAGCTGGGAACTAAAATGGATCACTAGCTTCCACAGCAAAGTGAATTAATCTCTCATCCGATCTCCCCGCTTCGTGAAAATGATCCAAATACCATTTATAAGAATCATTCAACCTTGGACAATTAACATTCGATCTTATCCAAGGCCTGAGAGTTTCCTTTCCTCTGTGAGATTGGCATTCAATCGGTATTCATATTTGTTGAGTTAGTCAGAGAGGTTATAAACACCACGGGTGTCGAGTAAGTAAACTACCATTGTTAACTTCGGTTGTAAGACCAATTCAGATGCAGAAAACCGCTTCGCAACCTTGTGTGCTATGACACCTATAGAGTGATTAACGTACCTCTCCGTCGAGCTATTCCATCCCTCTCCCATCTGTCTCTATCTTTCAGTGAGGTCATTCGAAGAGCGAAGCTAGCAGCACATAGAAAAGTAGCACAACTGGATCGGTTTTAGAGCACCTAAAGAATAGAAAGTGACTCCTTCCCCTTTCACAAGTAAATCGATTTGCGCTTAGTTGCTTTTTTTATTGGAATTTCGGTCGGTGAATTTGCACAGTAAACCCTTCTCGTCGGCATCGAACAAGAAACAACAGGTTGCCTCTCGTCATTCCTCGCGCTCGTGCAGTGACATGTTCTGCAAGAGGCATCAAGTGACGGATCGATCTACTTCGTCAAAGTCTTATATGAATAAACGTGCATTCGTCTTCCTCATGGATGTTAGTGATAATCATTCTTTTACCGTTTAGCAGAACAACACTTGAGTCTCACTAAAGTCCTTGAAGACCCCGTTCATGCATTTAGCCCCGAATGCATTCACTCACTGTAAGCAGTTCAAGTGACGTAGTAATAGCGTAACAAGGAATCATTCTAAACAGCTTTGAGCCGCCGCTTAGCTACCGATGCCTCACAACATCTTGAAAACACTAATTTAATCTCCGAAGGTGTCAATAGATTCTAAATAAGCGCATTTAAGGTACCTTGATAGGTAAACTCCCATGAGGCAATCAAAGATTAGGTTTAAAGCATCCGAATTTGTCTCTGTAAGCATGTTGTTCAATTGGGAGATCATTCTCTCACTTACAGCTGGTTGTTCAGTGAGAGGTTAAGTAATATCGATTCATTAGAAAGCAAAACAACAGCTTAGCAACACTTGTTGAATCCCATGAACCTAGTTATATCATTTAACACTAAGAATTGACATAGTGTAGTAATAAGATTAGAGTGTAGTAATAAGATAATAAGATTAGAAAGAAACTCGGTCATTTCTAGGGCATTATAATAATTATTAAAATAATCATCGCGGTATTATTATGGGAAGATACACAAGATAGTGTAGGATTTTTTGATCTAATTCTAATAAAGGTGTCAAGTACAAATCTGAATATTCAACTAATAAATCATTACCGGTTAAATAGGAAGCTGATAGTAATATACAAACGGTTAGGCTGGCAATCACTAATCGACTTATAACGATTTTGGATGCTTCCATCATAATTTTATCCGACTCTGTCACATCGGGGGCTGTACTTTCGACTCTAATTATATAACCATAGATTTGATCAAACACATCACTTACACGTATAATGGATAAGTCAGACCATGCTAGTAGACATTCCTTAATGGAATGAAGTACATCAGGATGAAGTATTTCACTATGTGTCTTAAATACACCGATGTTCGTGATAAGGACAGGGATTAATGTATGCCATATTGAATATCCTTGGCGAACCACACCAGACATTAGACTTTTCTCAAAGTCGGCTTTAAACAGGATGTCATCCTTAACCATATCTAGGAAGTTAGAAAAAGGATCATACCTTTTTTGTAATAAATTGATCCTATCAGAGATTTTTACTGTTATATCATGTAGTCTCTCTGGATACTTAAATATAAGTAGTTTATCTATGACACCACGAAGATTATATTCACTAGTCCTAAATCTATCTACAACTTTTCTTGAATATATTGTTTGAGCTATTCTTTCTAAGCAGGGTAGTGGTCTCCTCACAACAAATAAATCCCTACTTATCGAGACCGCAGTGGAAGCAAGGTAACGAGCTGACGCAAAATAAGAAAGGGGTGGAATGTGTGTAAGTATGGGCGACTTACTGAAAAATTCTTCCAAAGCTCTTTCTTGTATCTTTTGCATTTGCAAAAGTGTCATTTCTCTCATTACAGGTGAGCCGGTTGGGAAGAAATTGCGTATACGAGCCGTATCCATTCGTGAATTGAAGATTATATTCGAAATAGAAAGCATCTGACTTTTAAAGAATGTTATAGGATAAAGACTATCTAAGAAATATGCCCTTTTTCTATTCTGCTTCATATCATCATTCCTATCTGAGATGCTTTGTCTGCAAGGGTTAAAACTAGAATGGCCAAACCTATGTATGTAGCAACACCTCTAATCCTGCGAGGTCTATCGACTGTAATATTTAGTGGGTCGAAAGGTGACTCTGTGGTATCTATATAAATGGGTAATACTCTGTTCAAGGTCCTTGGACAATGGCATGGTGCTGGAATACCATGTTCGCTACAAATATACCTATCGTATGTGTCCATAGCAATCCGAAGGAGTTCTTCGCAATCTACTGATGATAGAACTCGCGGCCATCCAACTACAGCACCAGGCATCAAAGATATATACGCTGTAAATCCAATTGAAAGGAGTACTAATAGGGTGGTTAATACCATATTGCGTCGGTTTGTATAGATAACCCTAAGATAAATTCTTAAACCCATAAACCGTTGTGCTAGAGCGCACCAATGGATCAGGATTAATGATGTAATATTCAGGAGCCCACTCCCTAGGAGGAAAGATTGTTCTATGATACTTAATGTAAGGGGCGAATACGTAGTTGATAGAGTATCTACTACCAGTTAATTCTTCAACAAGATGTTTACAACCACGAGTATGTTTATCCATCCAATTACTACTTAGCCTAGGAAGTGGTAGACTAGTTTGTTTAAACATAAAATATCTAGAACGAGCGGTGCATACTGGTAATACTGAAGATTGATTACTTGATAATCTGATGTCTCTACTTGTGTTTAATGCCATAATATTTATTTTACTGGATAACATTTTCTTTATTTAAACAAACTGTTCCGTCATCTGTAAGACTAATTTTGCATCCATCCTGAACGGTTATAGAACAGCCTCCTGGAGATATAGATGAAAACTGTAAAAATAAATTATTATTATTAATAACATCGAGAAGTTTGCATTCGAATAAATCGAATGCTGTTTGATTCATATTACATGGTGTAGGAAAAAAGATGAACATTTCTTCCAGATGCCGATAATAAGTTGCGTTAGGAAATACACGTTCTAACATTGTGGTTATAATCTTATCAAACTCAATTAAGTAAAAATCAGTTAAAATTTCATTCAGAATAGTTTCAACAGGTGATATATAATTAGACGTTATTATAATCTCATCCTTATCGTAAACATTTAGATTAAGATACCCTTTTACTAACTTATTAATATAAGGGTCGTCAATATAAGGTGATAACCTGTGGTAAAGAGTCTTTTTCAATACACCAAGAATGGGATTATTACGAGAAATGAAATAAACCCTCATTATATTTTGTTGTGATTCAATTTGTTGCATAAATGTATTATACGTCACGCGTAAACCAAATGAGGTGGGAATGTGAATATACAGCGACGTCAAATAAGTATGAAGTAAAAGACCTAGTCCATTCATCACGAGCATATCTCTTGGTTTAGCTATGAAAAATACAGCACTCATTGGATTATATGTTTCCTTATTGTAGTCATAACAACTAAACCTTTCCAGTTCACCATTCTGATTCACGATGTGGAGATAAAGCGGAGAGAAAATAAAAGAACCATTTTCGATTTCTTTTTTTATTGAACTAATCTCATCTACTGACACTTTCTTATATAGATCTCTAATATTATCTGCTGACGATCTCTTAATAAATAGATCTCCTAAATAGCATAACAAAAGATCAATACTTTTTAATAGAGAACCCCGATCCAGAACTATGGAATTGGGGTTTGTTTCATCAAGTAGAAAGTGCATATCTTCTCTATCGAGATATTTATTCGTATTACTACCGCTACCCGCAAATCCACGTAATGAACAACTAAAACAGGTAAATCCAGGTAATGAACAACTAAGACCGGTAAATCCAGGTAATGAACAGGTAAATCCAGGTAATGAACAACTAAGACCGGTAAATCCAGGTAATGAACAACTAAGACCAGCTAAAACCCGTACTGAACGACGAGCAAGATTAAAATGTGAGTTTAGTACGTATTTAGGAGACAACATAGGTTTAATTCTGTTTGTATACGAATACTAGGTGTATCGCTTAGACTGCATAACTCATAAGTGAGATGGATTGAGTGATACGAACACCCTCACCATCTCACCACCCTGGCGGCTATTACCGTGGTAGGGATTTCCCCTACCTTTAACTCCCCCATAGAAATAAGCGGTTAAAATCTGACCATTACACTACCTACAAATGAGGCGTGTAACTTACCTACTTGGGAGAGACAAGCCTCTAATCTGGATTTCACCAGGGTTAGTAGAGATAAATGAACCCATACCCAAGGGGGTCCGGGTTTTATCTCTATAGGCTCTCCAATAGAGTATACATATTTTTTCTTACTCTTATTCTTTCTTTTTAGAATAAAATATAGGAAGGAGATTTTACTTCTTAGAAGGAGATGACTAGATCTTTGTATTTACTGGTCTCGATAATTGAAGAGAGGAAAGAGACAGAGGAGTACGCGAAAGGACACTGTGAAGGAGATTGATCCTAGCTCCTTCTTTCATACCAGGAAAGAGAAGAGGGGATGCTTGCTATCATTCCAGTGCCAACTGTCCAATCAGTGAGTCAAGCCTGTCTGCCCTTTCAAAGTCAAGGCCATCTTGAGCCAAATTCAGACTCCGGAAGAATATTCACTTGGCATCTAACTTTAGCCCTCTTGAACCTCATTATATATTGTTCCGTAGTTTCTCTAACTTGCTGTCTAATTCGAGCCAAGTCTACCATGGACACACCAGGATCTGTCCTCGAGAAATGGGACTGGAACTGGTTCTGCATGTCCTCCCAAGTGAAAATCGAGTTGGGTAGAAGGTTGACATACCAAGTGAAAGCCTGGCCTGTCAATGAACTCGGGAAAAGCCTCAATTTCAGGTAATCATCATTTGTCCCTACACTGGAAAGTAAATCGAGCCATGTGCTCTAAGGCTGAGACACTTCCTTCTTCCGAGAACAAGGTAAATTCAGGTATTTTATACCCCCTAGGAAAAGGGTGGTCCCTATCTATGTAATCAGGATAGGGTTTCCTATATAATGGCATATTAATTCTCTGTAATCTAGGGCCATACATTTGTTCGATCAAGTAGTTGGTCAAGTCTTCCTTTCACTGGCACAGCAGGCTGTGGGATTTGGTAATTCTGGCCATTGACCCCCCTTGTACATTCAGTGGTGGTTTTTCCTGACTATTCTGGCCTGTCACTTGGCCATTCGAAGCATCTATTCCAGGATTTTGAGGGACTTGGGCATTCTGTCCAATCACTGGGTGACTCTGGGTATTCGAAGGTAGACTCAAGTTATTCGTTTGAGGAGAACCCCTATTCTGTACTTGTGTTGGATATCCTAATGGGACACCCTGCCCCCCTTGTTCAAACAAAGGGTTCTCCCTAAGGCTTGGGAATTCATTAGCTAGAGGTACCTAGGGTCCTGTGGGGGTGCCCTAGTGCTAAGGGTCATTCGATTCCTTTCTAAGTCAGATCTCTGGCCTGCATTCGAGGCCACTCTTTGGATCTCGCCAACCAAGGCTTGGTTAGTCTCATTGTGCTTAGCAACTATGGGCTCAAGGGTGACTATTACTTCTCTGGCCACTTGTTTGGCCATCGGTGCCACTGTAGCTGACAAGGACTGGTTTATATCTAAGAGAACTCTATCAGCCTCTCGATGTGTCCTTTCGCTAACATAGGTACCAACCTTGTTAACTGTACCAAAGTATGGTTTCACAGTCACGCCTCCTCCTATATTCGTTCAGTTTCTCGTTTATATCTATCGGTCATTTCTTGAATCTGTTTATCGAAGTACTCATTTACGGCCTGGTGATTTCTATCTAACATGGCCATAAATTCTGCTCGAGTGACCAGACCTACTTCATTATCTGCTGGTACTTCCTGATTCGAAGACAGACTCTGGGGATTTCCAGTGTCTTCGAGGGCCTAATCCCCTACTTGAGACGATGAAGGAAGCACTTCGGCATCGGCAGCGGTAGTTACAGGATCATCGGATAGCTATGAAAAGCATCTAGGAAGAAAGGACCGAGCTGATTCTATAGCTGCCTATTCTGTAACAGCTGATTCTATCACAACTTATTCTTTCTTCTTCACTTGCAAAGAACCTATTTGATTCAATTGCAGCTCCTTCTATGCTATCAATCCCATTTTGTTCACAGCGTCCTCTTCTGGGAAGGAATTGATGGAAGGAATCGGAAGTAAGGCTTGACTTTCCCCGTTCTTTGTCTTCTAGGCGTCGGAGGGGAATGAAATTCCTAATGGTTCTCCGCCTTTTAACCCTTGGCAGGGGAGAAGGACTAATCTCAGTCTATTCGGCCTTCTTGGGAATGGAATCCTGGGTACGTCCACATTTGGGCAACTTTCACTATGCGAGGGCTTTGGTCTGCTTCCTTCTTTTGAATCACAGGAAATGATTCAATCTCGAACTGGGCCTGACTATTCAGTTGAAGTGAGAGTTGGTTCAACTATCGAGGATAGGAATTGATTCAAGACTGCCTGCTAGTAAGTGAGGCAATCGATCAGAACGCTAACAGCGAGATGCAAACTAACCTTTGTCCCTCAATCAATGGGGCAAGTCGAGGCATGTCTTCTTTCAAGCAAGACGAGTTAGCTCCTTTCTCTGAAAGATGAGGTGGTTTGACCATACTGGAAAGGGTTGAACCTGCCTACTTACTAAGCCTTAGAAGCCCTTAAGGAGGCCTAAATCTGGAGTGTTCCCTAGCTTGATTCTTTCTTTGTTTGCTTCCGTCGCTCAGTGGCACTACCGCCCCTGACAAACTTTCTGTCTAACTGTCTAAAGCCTTCCCCTTGGGAACCTAGCTCGGTTGCTCAGTGCTTCCGGGCTTCAAACCAGGGGGCTTCCGCAGAACCGGGCTCCCGTCTATCACACACTAACTGTCTATCTCTCTTGCTCGGTGTGCTCCTTACTCGGTAAGCTCGGCAAGTAAGTAATTAGTCCTCTTCGTTTAGTTTCTAAGTAAGGAAAGCTATCTTCTCAAAGCAAAGTAAAATCTTCAAAAGAAAAGGATGGACAAAACCCTTTCTAAGGATGAGGACGGTAGTTCGGGAGTGAGCAAGACGGGACGAGTCAGGAAGCAGCGACTAGAAGCTCACTACCATCAGAGATTGATTGAATCCTCATCCAGAAAAAAGTAAGGAAACGAGCCACAAGCTCTCATTTAGCGTTGAGCAGCGGACAATGGTACCAGTTCTCCTCACTTCAAAAGAGCTAAACACGAGACTCAACCCTCATCCTTTGTCTGGACGATAGCCCCAGTCGCCGGTTGGGCTACGGATCACGGTGAATACGGGGCGCGGTCGCAACAGTCGCCTTCCATGCCCTTGCAAGCTACCTTCTTTCTATTCCTCTCCCGAGCTTGAGCTTTCGCAAATCTCTGTCTAGCCAACCACTAACGCTTTCCAATGATCCCTTCCCGGAGATTCAATTAAGCGAGATGAAGTCGGTAAGCATTCCCCGAGAATGCCTATTTTACCTATTTGACATTTCTATACATAGACTTAGAATCCCTTTTTCTCGATCTCGAACCGTATGAGGCGAAGAGTTCCTTTCTAAGGGGGAAGAAGACCGGGACCATATCTCATTTCCTAGTTGGATTTCTTCCTAAGATAGCGATTCAAGCCCCTTCTATGACTAGCCCTAATCAAGGGAACCAAACGGATTTCTCTTTATCAAGGTCTCCTTCGCCTCCCGTTATGCTGGGACCTAGCCCTGTACTTGCTCCTTCTCTTGAAAGAAAAGATCCTGAGACTTAAACTACTTCCTCAGATACTCTTTTATGCTCCTTCCTCTCCTTTCCAGTCGAGCTATTGAATTCCTCAGTAATCTAATCCATTCCCTCCTTCACTGCAGCTTCAGGTCGACAAAAGCAAAAGGAGGAAGGCAGTAACTCCAGGACTTCACTCGACAAAAGAAAAGTCTGAGATGGCTACGGCTTTCGGACTAGGCAAGGAGAAGAGAATGGAAGAGCTTGCTGACGAGGCAAGAGACTAGAGGAGAAAGCTTGGTTGCTTCCTCAAGCGGGGTCTTAATGGAAGAGCTTTACTTACTGACTAGGAAAGGATAATGGTCCCTTCGCCTCCTTTTGCTCCTGCATCTTCGTGGCTTACCGCTTCTTTTTCTAAGAAGAAAGGCTTTTAGCTTCTTAGATTAACAAACCATCTGTTCTCTCTCCTGCTCTCAAACCGAAGAAAGAAGGCAGACTGGTAAGAGGGACGACCTTATATAATTATTAGATCCGCTATATGGTTGATCTTCATATTGGTAGTTATCCTACTATCTATTGCTATGCATCAGTCAAATACCCGAGGCTTGCTCCCTTTTTTCCTACTTCTTATCGGATTGAAGACTTGCTTTCAAAGCAAAGGCCTAAAGGAGTCCTAAACCCGACCTGCTTATAAAGGGGCCTTCCCTCTCGTTTTCTGTCTTCGAGTTTTCTTCCTTCCGGATTCGGGCCTTGCTTTTCTTTGTTAGTGTAATAATTGGCTTTACCCTTCTTTCGAGTTTTAAGAAAGTTGCGCGAAGGACGTCTTCTTCTCTGCCCTCTCCTCTCCCCAGTGCGGAAGGAATGCAATCGCTTACGGTTAGATGAAGAAATGGGCAAGTTCTGAGCTTAACTTACTTAAGTGCGTCTAGGGTCAGGCGGTACTTAAGGGAATCTAACTCTTCAAGGACTCTTAACTCCCGTTCCCTCTTAAGACAGAAAGAAAGATCGGGCCGGGGACACCGGTATACTGTACTAATATGAGTCAGGAAAGGAAGCGAGCTCGACTATCGACTATTAAGGAAAGGAAAGCTGCTAGCTTAGCTCACGCGAAGCTGAGGGTCCTTAAGGAGCGCCCTAATCGAAATCGAATAAGGTAAGGAGAGAGGACAAGGGGGCTTACGTGAAGCGTGAGGAAGCTTGGCTCATTAAAGATTCGAAGGAGAGCACAGAAATAGAAGTGCTTTTATCGATCGGCTTGATTGAACGGCTGGCTTGATTGAGTACCGTAACTACAATACAATAGCTTTCTTGAGCTTGAGTAGACCGTTCGCTTTAGGGAAAAAGAGCTCCCGGGGATTGAATCGCTTTTATCCCCTAACATAGTAATGTGAGCTTGATCAAAATCCTTTCCTCCTTTATATTAGTAAGGCCTTTACTGGAATACTGTGCTTGCTGCTTATGGCTCACGATCCCTTACCTCAGCCCTTTCCAGTCTCCTTGCTCTCAATGCCCGAGATGCCCCCTATTTGAGTTTGAGTAAGGTGGTCTATCATAAAGCGATAGGGTAGGGCGCCTTATTGAAAACTAAAGTCAAGCAAAATAAAGGGTTAGATCCAGTACAGATGTTGAAGAAAGCCTTACTTTACTCCTTTCAAAAAAACTGGATGAGGGTTGGGTGGAACAGCCTTTATTCAAGCAGTTCCCTGCCAATCGAAGACCTTTTAGAATGGAAGCTGCCTGGTTCTCTCATGAAGACTTCGGCAATTTAGTCAGGCGGGTCTGGGAACAACAGGATCAATCTCTGCAGAGTACTCTGGCCTCCTTCAAGGAGTCTTGTCTGGGGAGAACTTACGAAGAAGAGACGGCTTCTCAAGCGAATTGAAGGCATTCAGAAGTACCTCAGGCTCGATCTTTTCCCCTTGTTCGGTAGTAGCCTCGATGCCGTAATTCCAAGGCACAGCATGATTTCCCGTGTAAGGTTCCAATTGAGGGAGGCTGATAGTGATGGGTCCCTTCGAGGGTGGATAGGTGATAACAATCGGTTTTGGGATGGGTCTGAGTGTTAGGGTTTGCGGAACCTTTGGTGCGGTCAATGATGCGCTTGGAATGGTGATGACAAGGGGCAGCGGTTGTGGTTGTGATGGAACTGGTACTAGGTAGGTGGATCGAGGGGCCGATCCTTGGTAGGAAACCACCGTAGGCCTATTTGGTGCATTCTGAACGATCTGGGAGATAACGTTGTGCAGATCAGGGCAATTCCTGTGTTGAGGCCGGATCGGAGGGCATATCATGTTAATCTCTGTGCAATCCTCGTCTTTCACCTTAGGCCAAACGAGCCTATCTTTGAGTGAGATGGGTGGTTGTATCTGGGACGTCTTTCTCTTCTTGCATAGACTACTACTCTCTGATTCATCCTGCAATGAAGGGCATGGATTCTTCAAAGCGTAATACGCATTCCTCCCTCGCCAATAGAAACTCAACAACTGATGGTCCAGAAGATCTTGGATCCGATGCCTATGATGGTAGCAATCATAGGTCCAATGACCTATACCTCCCATATGATATTCACATCTTGCATCTAGAAGGAATTCCGGAGCCTGAGGATTCACCGGTTTAGGAGGCATGGGAGTGACCAGTTTTTATGCAATCAATTCTGGAAGTAGACGAGATGGCAGAATTGGGAGGGGATCGAATTCCCTCTTCTTTTTGACCTGCTTGTCCATTTCTTCTTTGTGCTGCTGGACTTGAGGGAGGAGTTTGGTGGGCTCTATTCCCCTGGAGGATACCATAGCTGTCATTAGTTGCACCATCATCTTCATTTGTCCTTTGAGCTGCTCTAACTCCCTCATCATATGTGTCAACTCGGACCGGTCGGTTGATGTTGCTTCTTCGGAACCTGCTCTTCTTCCTCGGGGAGGAGTCGAGCTAGGGTAGCTGTAATCTACTTCCTCTTCATTTCTTTCTTCCTTGATTCTGATTCGCACCCTAGCTCCTGGGGAAGTAATGAGCTGATAAGGGTCAAATTTCCCTTGTTGATCCCTGTGCTTCTCAACGTAGGTGCGTGCATCCATCCCGTGAAAGTCCTGGTTAAAGTTCCCATAAAGTAGCTTGTCAGCCACATTAGGGTAAACTTCATTCATCCACTCATCAATTTCCTTCTTGACTATCTCCCTTTCAGCACGATCTTGCTCCTCCGGATTCTGGTATATCTGATCGAAGTCATTAGCTTCCAAGATCGGTAGAGTCTCTTGAGGAGGTATGAAGCAGCATCCTGTGTTTTCCACAGTTTCTTCCAGCGAACCCGTTATGGGTCCCGGGGTATATGTTGGTACAGGGGGATAGTCATCCCAGGAAGGAAGCGGTGGGATCAATGCAGGATCAGGCTCAGGGGGCTTCGAGTATTGGACGTAATAGTCAAACTTCCCTGAGTGTTCACCTAAGAGGCCGGTCTCCTGCTTCATATCTTTCTTTTAGCATCTGTTGGCTGGACTTCTTCTTCTTCTTTTTGCTTTTGGGGAGATCATCACTCTCATCTTGGTAGGGTAGTATGGCGTCCCGTCGAGCTTATAGGCTATGATGGGGAACGCACTTTCTGTTGCAGGTACAAGGACTCCTTTTTCGAAGAGCGGTGTGAGAGCGGCTTTGGTGAAGACATCTTGATAGATCGGAGTCCCATCGAGATGATATGCAATGATAGGGAAGTCGCGTGGATAAGCAGCGAACAGCAATCCCTTTTCGATCTTGGGAAGCACATCTGCATAAGTAACGCGACAGGGTGGATCCCGCTGGTAACGAGCTAACCAGATTAACGTCAGCTATTTTTGTCCCCTTTTTAGTATTCAGACGGACTTTCATTCCGGGAGGAGTGATGGGTCGGGATGGGTCTTCTTTCTGAGAAGACTCTGCGGGGTCCTCTTTCAGCGTTAAGGATTGGATTCCTTCGCAAAGATCCCAATCCCAGTCTTCTGATGGATCCATAGGCGGATCTTCTGTTTTGGCTTGTTTATTCCTCCTTTTAGTTCTCCTCTTTCTTCTCTTTTTTGGCTTATCCCAAAATTGATTACGAAATATGTGTTCCCGGGGGTGACATATGTCACAAAAACGACCTTCCCACTTGACGTGACAAGTCTGCCAAGTGCCTTCTTGTCTTGGAAAGGTTTTCCATTGGGAGCTCGTGCAATAATACGTTGTTCCCATCTGGTGGGCTTTATAATGCCCCTAAGTAGGGAGCGAGAGTCTCGAGATTGACTATTTCTTGGTAAACGGGTGTGCCGTCATCGTGATAAGCAATCAGAGGCAAATCCTCTGGTGCCACTGGCCGGAGCCATTTTTCCTTGATTCCTTGAAGAACATCATCGGGAGTTAAGTTGAACTGTGGTTCGAACCGATATTTCTTGAGGTACAAGGATGTCATACAGACTGATACGGCATTATCTTCCTCTCCAAGATTCAGACGGACCTTGGCCCCGGGGGTTGTAATTAACTGGGATGGATCGAACTCTTTTGTGGTCGATTTCATTGGTGGACGATCCTGCCCCAGTGTTGCTTTCATGCGCCGGGAGTGGATTTTGAATAACATTGGGCTTGTTTCTTGTTTTAAGCTGGGCTTCCTATCTAAAGTAATCGGGAAGAGAGCTCTACGAAATGTCCGTCACACGACGCGGCCTGGGCTTTCATAGCTTCGATGAGTCGTCCAAAGAAAATGTCATGCTTCGTGCTTCGCACCCCTTACTCAACATAGTGGTTCGCTTAAAAGATCTAAACTAAAAACATCCCTATTCCGACCCTTGAGGGGAAATCACACATGAAAAGTACGCAAAAAAGCACCTTTAGGTATTGACGAAAACGTCTTTCTAATCAGAGTTTCGTTACCTAATACTAGTCAGTCGACCACGGAAAAGTTGAAAGGGGCCACCCACCCTTTCCCCTTAGCCCTCTAACTCCCTAAGGAATGAAAGGCCGCATCTAAGTCTGTATTAAAAGACTGACTTATGAATGAGCTCCACAATGCCATTATTGTATGGCCGATAGGAAGTTAAAAGCAATTCTTATTTCTTCTTTCTCGAAAACCAGATGTGAGGGGGCCCACCTCCCACTCCACCTCCCTTGGAAAATCTACTTACTGATATTTGATTGACCAAGGCCTCACCCTTACGCCTTGCGACGATGGAATTTGTCCAACCACGCGCAAGACTCCAAGGGTTAACTTTTTATCCTCCTCGTCCATTCTCCCAATCTGACTTCAATCATAAATCTTCCTTGTGTAAGCAATGATATTTAGCATTGTCACCTCTTAGACCCGCTAAACCCCATCTATTACAGTACAGGGAGTAGCAATTACATTGTTACTGCGGCAGCTTTAATCAGCTGGTTCACAATGCGTATTTGAGGTGATACTCTTTTATATCACTCTCCTCTCTTTAATTTCGAGTATAAATAAAAAAAAAAATTGTCGAGTATGAAACGGCACTTCAACCTTCGATCGGAATACGGATGAGATCAAAAAGGCCATCATTGGGGCAAACGATGCAATAGCTTCGGTTAGAGCAAAGCCCAAAATAGCATAACCAAATGATTGTTTAGCCAATGATGGATTTCGGGCAACAGAATGGATCAAGGAAGAGAATACGTTTCCAATACCGATAGCAGCTCCCGCTGAAGCAATTGTAGCAGCTCCGGCACCTATTGATTTTGCTCCTTCTAACATATTCTTTTTTTTTGAGTCACGCTTTAAAATTTTTTAAAAATGGTTTTTTCATTCACTGTCTATATGTCCTTATTCATTCTTCACCAAAAAAGGTAAAGAAAAAAGAGTCTTCCCCTCGTTCCACTTGTAATGCAAAGCATTCCTTTCGATCTTGTACTAAGGTACACTGAACACCGACGTAATCTAGATCTTATTCATTATGTGACTCATAGCACCTACGCTAATAGTAGTGGGGATTGCCAGACTAATTTAATAGAAATATTCCGCGACTATCTTAGATCAAGTATGGTTAGCAACTCAGATAGGTAGTTTACTTGCTTTCTTTCAGAACCTTGTCACAAGAGAGAGGTACTGATCCGGAATGCCGTTCTCAGTCTTGGTAGTCTTTTGGGATGTCTAGATCCCCAGGCCAGCCTTAAGGGCGGGATACGCGTCCATTGAATGAGTTGACTTACTTGTTTCATATGGATTTGCAAGGGCAGCTGGACCAGAGGAGATGAAATCGCTCGACTAAAAGGAGAAAAAGCCATTCAATCCTGAAAATGGGCATCCCCTATTATTATTCTAGTTTTGTATCAATATCTTCTTGGAATTTACTTAGCTAAGGCACCCACCGGATCTACAACTGCCGGGCCTCAGAGAAAACACTTTTTTAGGTGAAAGAAAAAGTACCTTAGCACAAGCACTAAGCGATAATAATACCTTTGTTCGCGCTTAGCTCTCCCAAGCAAATTACCGTTGCTCGTGGACGAAGGGAGTTAGCTCAGTAGTACCGTGGGTAAGCAGTATTCTTTTTATGAACCTTAATTTAGCCTCCAAGCCCGCTCTGAGCCTTTAGGAAAGATATTGCGAAAGAAAGATTTTTCTATGCCATCTGACAATGGATTCGGTATTTCACAATAGTAGCCGGGATCAGAGAATTAGACAAACCCCCCTCCGGTTAGTAAGAATATTAAAGCTAAACAACAGCTACTGGTTGTAGGGCGTATAGCAACATAACAAGAATTGACACGGGAGATATGACCACGATGAAAATAAGTGCATTTAAACCACTTTAAGCACTCCTGAGGCACTGAAAGTGTAATATCCGCATCCACGATGCCTAAGGAACAACGGTTTTATGCATCAGAATTGATCAATACCGTTCATGTGACAGGATGATCGTAAGCTAGTTGCTCAATAACGTAGTGAAAGGCGCTGACGAAGGAAGTGATAAACGAAGTGAAGTAATACCGAAAATAAGGGCTTTTTATGCCACTTTTTAGTACTCGATAGCGAAAGATACACAAGGCTGGGAAAGATTGACTTTAAAGGGCCTACATTCGTCTCTGTAAGCATTATAATCAACAACGCTTGACATAGTTTAATAAGATTCTTTAACAGCTTTCCGCTTAACAACAGAGCATCCCTCTCAAATATTAGAGCTCTTGCATCCCTCGATTTATTATCAATTGGCACAGCGGATTCGAGAGCGGCATTTTAAGCATCTCCTTCAGCGCACATTGCCACCAATCTAATTAATTGGTACTTTCCTTAAACCCGTGGTTTTTCAATGGATTTCCCTTTTGCCTCGTAAACGAGTTTATCTTTTGACCAAAAGCGTACTTTACCGTGGGTTTTCTCTCATAAATCGATTGATTCGGGCGCGAAGTAAGAACAGATTCTCTTGCGGGGAAGAGGGCAGAGGCTCTACCGTTGATGGATGCGAGGCTCGACGAGCGGGGGTTCCTTAGGTATTTGTACAAGCGCAGTGGGAGTTGTTTGAGCAGCAGATGAAACAGTAATGAAATAAAGTAATAAGAGAATGCAAAAAGAAGGCTGTTTTAACGTTGGTTATGGATAGGATGCAAGGGACCTTAATATGACATTATTTAAGAGATATATTCATTCTCTTTATTTAAGAGATATATTCATTCTCTTTCTGCGGAACTAGACCCCCCAGAACAACAAGCACTTATTGCAACCAATGCCACCCAATCCACGGCCAATCAATGCCTTTCCGCTTCAATGGACTCAGCTGCTTATTCTGCTTCATCCTCCCTTTCAGGCTTTTGACTCGTAAACTCATTCTTCCCCCGCGAGGGTGCCGAAACTGTGGTTACAAAGCATCGTAAATGGGCATCTTGATCTCAGATCCCAACGTCGTAACTCGACCCTGATTTTTATCACTCCGTGGAGCCCCCTTCGAAAATGCTCCTTAATGCGCCAGAATACCATATGGTTCATTATTCACTTGAGAGCGGGAAGGGAACGTAAACTCAATCAGCAGGATGCAACAGCCGGAGGAGTTAACAAGACAGCATCTAAACGCTATAGGTTGAACCGGCAACAGAACAGCCAATTGTGAATGGATGATTGCGGGTAGCTTAAATTCAGTTAACGAAGCGGTCAATGCGTAGTGCGATCCGGATCTTCAGAAGCTTCTATTCGCTTACTTACGCACGATAAATCTCATAAGTTAAAGTTTTGGTCTTTACGTGCTTTGAATCTCTCTGAACGGTATGTCAATACATTACGCTTTACAACCAAGTTGTTATAGCTTGACTTGTTGTTCTGTTGCCGATTCAACCGTTTAATCTTATTACTAAGCGATGGCAATTCTTGTTGCTAAGCGCTCCTGAATATTTGACTCTTGTACAATTTCTCCTCTACTATAGTCTCATTCTGAAAGTCTTTTCTTCATGCTGCAAGTTGACTTCATCCCCGGAGACCAGTCCAGTAGCCAGTAGAGGACTCTTTGGGCGGAAACTACTCTGTTATCTTGCATTAGAGACAGACCTATGAAAAAGAGCTCTAGAAGTTCACCATTGAGATGTATACCTACGACATTAGGTCATCGAATTTCTAACTGTCGATTCCATCGAAAGAAATATATTTTAATCGGGCATTTAAAGCCCTTGTATCACTCATGAGGTGTAATACACAAGGAAGTTCTGAAACACCGGTTAAATGCATCAGAGTGGAACAAAGGCGCGGATGACATCTGCGATAACAGGAATTGGAGTGGCTGTGAAGTTGGTCCTCATTAAGTCAAATATCTCAGGTATGCCTGCTCACCTTATGTCTTGTTTTAAATTACCTGTTTCTGTAACTAAAGCAATAGATAAGGAATCTAGACAGTTTTTCTGGGGTAAAGATACAAAGTTGTCTGCTGTAGCTTGGAAAGATATTTGTGTTTCTAGCTACGAAATAGAGGTAGGCCTACTGAACATTTTAATAATGCCATGTTAGCGCATGGAAAATCTTAACTTACAATAATAATTGGTGGGTGCAGATTGTTAGGCAGAAATACTTGAGGGAGGAGAACTTTTTTGATGCTAAGAAAAGGAATTCTTGTTCCGCAGCCTGGAAAGGAGTACTGGATTCAAGACAGTAAATTCTCAAGGGATTAAGATGGATAGTGGGCAATGGTAAGAGTATTCTTTTTTGGTATTTTAACTGGCTGTTTCCATTCCCTCTCTATAATTTGGTACCTGAAAATAAAAGGGATCAACTGGATGGATCACTTACTGTGGATCATTTTTTGGATAATGGTTACTGGTTGTATCAAAAGTTGGCGGAGATCCTCCCTGAGGATTTGGTCAAGAGAATTGTTTCTATCCACTTAATCAAGGTATCGATTTTAAAGAGTTCTTAAAAGTTTTTACTTTCTTTCCAGATTATTATTTCTTCAGTGCGTCCAGACGCTTGGTCAAGCTTACTAGAGGGGGGAGATGTGGTGCGCTATGGCAGGCGTGATATAATAAGCATTTGGAAGCCTAGTCTTCCTGATTTTAGACTCTCATGTGATCCTCCCGTTAGTGAGCTTATAGATGGATGTTGGCCTATTCAAGAGATGATTTCAAATGGTGCTATTGACTGTGTTCCTTTAAGCGGGAGAATGACTGAGGAGGGTGGTGCCTTACCGTGATTGTTCAGTTGTTAACCGAGCTAAACTAAAAAAAAAAAAATTTCCCCAGTGATTTGATTCATCAATAGGGGACCATCCAGGAAGTTGCTTCTTGGAATGCCGTCGTTCAAGCACAGGCTGACCACTGATTCAATCTTGAAACCGATCTTACTACTAGAAACCCGAAGGAGCACACAAAGCAAACGAAGGGACTCACCAAGCAACAACTACGTTGTTTGCGTAGGCGGAATCTAGTTTCAAATCATAAGATGACGAAGTGACTGCACCAACGAATCAAGCTGAACACATGTTTGTTTGATCCACTCTACGAACCGAAAGCGAGATCTTGCAAAACAACCACGCAACGCCCGGATCTGCAAGAATGGCTATGTAGGTAAGGTTCTGAAAGAATGATCGCTTTGAGTTCTGCTTGAAGTGTGTATGCTTACGTACGAGTTGCTATTCGGCCGTAGATCGGGTTCTGGGTTCTTCCCTCGAACTCCCCGAGTGGTATTTCATAATGTAAAGCTAGTCTAAAGCAGATTCAGGATCAGGGCGGTGGGTGGGGTAGGAAGGTCGATGATAATATAAAATTCTTTATCCTATTCTGCTAATTCTCTTCTTGTTGCACCATGTCCAAGCTTGACGATAGCAGTGGAACAAAAGTCACCATCGGATTCAAAGAATGAACCTTCCTTCCAAGATGTATGTCGTCCGACCCAACCTCAGACTCTTTCTTCCCGACCTATTTGACTCTCTGGCCGCAGTTATTTAGGTGGTATCCCGAGATTGAAGAGATCGAATTCCTCCCGCCTGCATAACCGATGCAGTTAGCTCAAAAGGGAGTTCAGTCACTTCCGGATCCGGATTCAATGATTGTTGAGTGAACGAAGCCAAGTGGCTTGAGAGATGCGAAACCTTAAGTGGCGGATGAGTCCCTATCGCCTGTTTCCGCTGGGCGAAGAATGAACACTCAACTGCTAGGTTGAGGTTCTGAAAGAGAGGTCTCTAAGAATCTGGACCATTAGGTTTAGGACCGTGAGAACGTATTAGAGAAAGGCGATGCTTTAATTCGAGTGGGAACGAAGGTTCTGAAAGAATCGAAAAAGTGGCCGGCTATTACACGTGACTGGCCCTATACGCGCCCAGCCCATCACCAATGATTTGAAAAATTGGGGGAACTTCCACCTAGAATCGAACCTTCTACCTGCCGCCTAACCCCCTTACCCATCTTGTTGTTATGAAATGAGGCTTTGTTGCATTATATGTGATTGCAATCACTTGGAGTAGGATGATGTTGAGCCATTCGAGGAGTAGGCGGGGAACCAAGACCTAACTATTTCTATGGGAGCCGATGCTTTCGGGAATGATACGTGATAGCCTGCCTTTAATAGTAACGTGAAAGTCAGGGCGGAAGATCTTTTTTATGTTGGAGGTTACGAAGTAAAAGAAAAAGAAAGAGAGCCTGCTAGCCTTTATAGTGGTGAACCCGAAGCGAGATCGGAGTAGGAAGACCCTGAGCGGTGAAGTTCTTTTCCCAACCAAAGGCCTAGCCGAAGGAGAGGTACTTATGGCAGAACAGGCCGATCAAAGAAGCATGCATTTACAGACGCTCGAATAGGCCAATAAAGAAAGATATGGACTGTGAAAGGAGTTGGTAGAGAATTACTAGAGGCACTCAAGTGATCGACTGAAACCGGCTCCGATCTTTTCTTAAGAAGAAAAGGATGTCGGGCGGGGGCGGGCAAATCCACAGCTTTAATTTAAGGCAATTTTTTTTTCCGTAGCTTCCACATCAAGCTGAAGAAAGCACTTCGGCTGGATTTTTGGGAATCAACTCATTTAGAAAGTCCCATCCAGCCAGGTATAAGCCCGCACCAGCAGCCGGATTCGGAGATCTTAAAGACCTCTTTTTGTCACAATTTGGATATTTGTATTTTCGGCAGAAAAACATTTAGAATGAAAGAGTTGCCTATTTGAATAATCTTACAAGGGGGACAATCGTAGATTAGGGTTACGGGTCAAGCCGATGCGGTAGATGTTAGACAGGACTTCTTTTCCTACTAGAACATAAAGGACTAGTAGGATCTCAATCATACCTTCATTGCCCTTATCCCAAAAGCGGAAGTTTCCTCTGGCTTATCACAATTTCGTCCCATTAGTTTCTGTAATGTTGTTTATAAGGCCCTTTCTTGGTGAAATCCTTAGATAAGTAGATTGCTTGGGGCCAATCGATGAATAGCAATCCCCCGAGACGTTTTAGCATTCTCAAAGGTAGGAGATTAACAGCCGATCCCCCATCTATCATGATTCTTGTTATCTCCAATCCATTAAGGTATCCTGAAATGAACAAAGGCCTGTTATGTTTAATGAGTCCTGGTTGCAAGTAATCGTCCGTAAACGTGATCAAAGCCAAACACTCGGCATAAGTTGATTCACTATTTCTCATCTCAACTTGGTTAACTTCATTAGAAAAGTCCTCTGGGTTCGTTAATGCGTATACTAGGGACATCCTTAGTTCTGCAGACATCTTCAATGCATCCTATACGCTGAGGAGTGCAGGAATCTTTTTGAGATGAGCTAATATGTCATAGCGAACATGTTGTCCATTAGCCGCTAATGTTTGACTAGCAAGCATTCGTGGTCTCCCTCGTTGGGTAATTGCGTTTTGGCTCGAGAGGGTGAAGAAAGCATTATTTCGCCACATCAAGGTGACAGGATTCGAACCTATGGCCCTCTGTACCCAAAACAGATGCGCTGACCAGACTGCGCTACACCTCGCGTCTCACCCCTCCCCCCGGAGCATATGGATCCACCCGATCGATGAACACTTGAACCGAACTCGCGGGACGCGAGAACCAATCCGAGTAATCAACCGCTTTTTTTATAAAATCTGACCCTGATGAAATCAGAACCTGCACTATACGGCTTTTTGGCTTCCTCTTTCACTTTTTTTTTTTAGAATCCGGCTCCGCTCCTCTTTCAGAGCCTTCGCCCGTTTAGAAGTGGATTCGAACCACTGACACAAGGATTTTCAGTCCTTTGCTCTAACCAGCTGAGCTACCTAAACAACTTTCCTAAAGTCTGTTTTCTTCATCGAATAGCGCCCTAACTTACTACTTTACTAGTAAAGGAAAAGCCCTATATCTTTGTAAAGGGCTTTTTTCGCTTGTTCGTCAAGCTTTCAAGCAGCTCTTTCAACTGCCGCCTAATCTCCCAACCATGCTCAAGAACCGAGAGCCCCCCAGGGACTGGACGGCCAGAGGGAGCTTGCTTTTAGAAAGAAGATAGGTCGGTCAAACAAAAACAACGCGCAACGGGCTCTCCGCTCCTAGTCACTAAGTAGTGCTATTCTGTCCTCCGGGGGGACTCCACCAAGAGGCTCTTTCTCTCACGTAATTTCGCCCGCCCGTTCCGCCGGGATTCGAACCCATGATACAATCTTCTTGTATGTCGATTTAGCAAACCAATGCCTTAAGCCACTCAGCCATACCTCCAAGTTGTTGATCGGAATTTGATGTGCGGTTGGTTGCCCGAAGGGCTATCTGACCCGATCAACTGCGTAAGCCGTAGCGCGCTAGCGCGCATAGTCTTCCTCTATCTATGGGCGAGACTCTATCCAGATCTATGGATCTCCCCAGCGTCAAAGCGAGACTCCATAAAAATCTGCCACTTGTTGGGCGACGGCGACGCCTTCTTTTCTATGAGCACCCCACCATTGAATGATGAACTTTGCGCGGGAGAACACGGGGTCAAACCAAGCCCTTACCCGCCAAAATGGAATTCATATCTCCGGAGAAAGCCCGGGGAACTGGACTGTGACTCTTCTATTACATTATGGA